AGATCTAAGCCACGGTCCTCTCATATAGATCGAATGAAAAAGAAAGGGCAAAAAGATGATTTTTGTTTTTTAACAGTTTGGGGAATGGAAGCTGAACTTCCTTTTGGTTCTCCCCGAAAATGTCCTTCCTTTTTTGAACCCATTTTTAAGAAACTCCAAAAAAAAATTGGAAAATGGAAAAAGAAGTCTTTTCTAGTTCTAAAAATTTTAAAAGAAAGAACAAAATTTAGAAATATCTCAAAAAAAACAAAAAAATGGATTATCAAAGGCATTTTCTTTTTAAAAAAAATAATAAAAGAACTCTCAAAAGTAAATTCAATTCTATTATTTAGATTGAGAAAAGTATATAAATCAAGCGAAACTAAAAAAGAAAAAGATTCTATAATCTGCAATCAGATAATTCATAAATCCTTTAGTCGAATTCAATCTACATATTGGACAAATTTTTTACTGACAGAAAAAAAAATTAAGGATCTGACTGATAGAACAAGCACAATCAGAAATCAAATAAAAAGAATTCCAAAAGAGAAAAAAAAAGTGACTCCAGAAATAAATATTAGTCTTAATAAAACTAGTTATAATGCTAAAAGATTCGAATCACCAAAAAATATTTGGCAAATATTAAAAAGAAGAAATGCTCGATTAATCCGTAAATTACATTATTTTATAAAATTTTTCAATGAAAGGATATACATAGATATCATTCTATCTATCATTAATATTCCCAGAATTAATATACAACTTTTTCTTGAATCAAGAAAAAAAATTATTGATAAATCCATTTACAATAATAAAACAAATCAAAAAAGTATTAATAAAAAAAATCAAAATAGAATTCACTTTATTTCGACTATAAAAAAGTCACTTTATAATATTAGTAATAAGAATTCACAGAATTTTTTTGACTTATCCTTCCTGTCACAAGCATATGTATTTTACAAAATATCACAAACACAAGTTCTTAACTTGTATAAGTTAAGATCTATTCTTCAATATCACGGAACATCTTTTTTTCTTAAGACTTCAATAAAAGATTCTTTTGGAAAACAAGGAATAATTCATTCTGAATTAAGACATAAGAAACTTCGGAATCCTGGAATAAATCGATGGAAAACCTGGTTAAGAGGTCATTATCAATACCATTTATCTCAGATTAGATGGTCTAGATTAATAGCACAAAAATGGCGAAATAGAATCAATCAATGTCGTACAATTCAAAATAAAGATTTAAACAAAGAGAATTCATATGAAAAAGACCAATTAATTCATTACAAAAAACAAAATGATTACGAAGTTTATTCATTACCAAATCAAAAAGAGAATTTTCAAAAATACTATAGATATAATCTTTTATCTTCTAGATCTATTAATTATGAAAATAAGAGGGACCCATATATTTATGGATCACCATTCCAAGTAAATAAGAATCAAGAGAGTTCTTATAATTACAACACACATAAAGGCAAATTTTTTGATATACTAGGGGATATTACTAGCAAAAATTATCTAGGAAAAAGTGATATTATGTATATGGAAAAAAATCCGGATCGAAAATATTTTGATTGGAAAATTATCCATTTTTGTCTTAAAAAGAAAATCGATATTGAGGCCTGGATCAAGATCGATACCAACAATAATAAAAATACTAAGACCGGGACTAATAATTATCAAATAATTGATAAAATTGATAAAAAAGATCTTTTTTATCTTACGATTCATCAAAATCAAGAAATCAATTCACCCAATCAAAAAAAGATCTTTTTTGATTGGATGGGAATGAATGAAGAAATACTAAGTCGTCCTATATCGAATCTGGAACTTTGGTTCTTCCCAGAATTTGTACTACTTTATAATGCATATAAAATGAAACCGTGGTTTATACCAAGGAAATTGCTTTTTTTTTATTTTAATATAAATGAAAATTTTAGTGAAAATAAAAACATTAATAGAAAGCAAAAAGGGGCTATACCCTCGAATGAAAAAAAAAAAATGGAATTAAAGAATCAAAATCAAAAAGAAAAAGAATCTGCAGGTCAAAGAGATCTTAGATCAAATGCACAAAACCGAGGAAATCTTGTATCTGTTTTCTCAAACGAACAAAAAGATATTGAAGAAGATTATTTGGAATCAAACATGAAAAAACATAAAAAGAAAAAACAATACAAGAGCAATACAGAAGCAGAACTCGATTTCTTCCTGAAAAAGTATTTACTTTTTCAATTGAGATGGGATGATGCTTTGAATCAAAGAATGATCAATAATATCAAAGTATATTGTCTCCTGCTTAGACTGAGAAACCCAAGAAAAATTACTATATCCTCTATTCAAAGGAGAGAAATGAATCTGGATATAATGCTGATTCAGAAGAATTTAACTCTTACAGAATTGATGAAAAGGGGGATATTGATTATTGAACCCCTTCGTCTGTCTGTAAAAAATGATGGACAGTTTATTATGTATCAAACCATAGGTATTTCATTAGTTCATAAGAGTAGGCATC